AATACAGAAACAAAAACAGCAATTGGACCAGAGAATGCGATTGCATTATAAGGCCGCAATTGAACAGATCGAGCAAGTTCAAATTGACGTAACATGAAACCTATTAATCCGAAAGCACCGTGAAGGGCAACAAAAGTCCACAGACCACCTAATTGACACCAACGGGTAAAATCTCCCTGTGCTTCAGGACCCCACAGTAACAGCAAAGAGTGTGCTAAACTATTAGCAGGAGTAGAGACTGCAGCGGTTAAGAAGTTGCAGCCTTCCAAATAGGAACTTGCCAATCCATGAGTATACCATGAAGTTACAAAGGTTGTACCTGTGAACCAACCCCCCAAGGCGAAATAGGCACAAGGAAAGAGCAATAGACCGGACCAACCTACAAAAACGAAACGGTCCCTCCGTAACCAGTCATCCATAATATCAAATAAATCATTTTCTTCTTTGGTAAATTTACCAAGAGCTATAGTCATAGTGATCCTCCTATTCAACTACTTCAACCATTTTCAAACACCTCATAGCATTTTCGGGGACGGGACCTTCGAGGCTTTTATCATTTATATACATATATGATTTTTTTCTCGCAGACTGTCCCTTATTTTCGAATGGGTTTCGAATATCAAAATCATATATTGGCGGGTCTATTGATACCTAGGTCAAACCCACGAACTTAATGCGGTTATTCCTTTCTATTATTATCTTATATCTTCTAGAAATAATAGAATAGAAATAAGAGAAATGTAAATTGATCATTTCTTGTGTTAAGAAATAAAAAAAAGATCCAATGTTCGAATTTAATCTCTATCGAATTTGAATATCAGAATAGTAGATCTAATTATGATTCAATGAGTTAGGTCCACTTACTTTTTTTAATCTTTACGGTTTTTTTGGATTGGAATAATATAAAATAGGAATATCGGATAATTAAAGGAGATATGATTATTATATATAATTTATAAATAATAATGTTCCACTTTTTCATTTTTAATTTAACTAGAATTACTTTAACTCTATTCCAATTCATTAGAAACAATAAAATCATTCAAATTCAGAATTCCATTTTCTAATGAAATTCTACGATTCCTTAGTTTTTTTATTACAAATATAAACTGATTAAAAATATCAATAATATCGATATTCTTCTTTCAAATATGAATACTACTGCTGGAGTTTTATGAAAAAAAGCCCCTTATCGGATTTGAACCGATGACTTACGCCTTACCATGGCGTTACTCTACCACTGAGTTAAAGGGGCCCCGTTTGATTCAATTCCTGTATAAGGAACCGGCCAATATGAGTCTAGTACATATATTTGTTACTGCATATATTATATAGTTATAACATATATATATAATATATAGATAAGATCGATAAGATTAGAATATACGTACCGTATATATCTATTTATTCGTATAGTGATTTATATTTATGAACAATAAATTGTTGATCCCTACCCTTACTTATTATCTTACCCGATTTCCAGATTGATTATCGTTTTTTTATTTCCCGTCTTAGTGTTAGATAGAAATATAACTACCTAATCTTAACATGCTTTCTTTTGCCTTACTTATCGTTTTTCTATTTTTTTGAATTATAGGTTGGCGATTGGAATGAACAATTTCGAAATTGAAATAATGAATGGAAAAAAAATTCTATGGAATTTTTTATGATGGAAAGATCCTTCTGATCGAATCATATAATTCCATTATATTGACAATTTCAAAAAACTGCTCATACTATGAACGTAGTATAATGGCGGTCGGGCAAGTATGCCCCCATCGTCTAGTGGTTTAGGACATCTCTCTTTCAAGGAGGCTGCGGGGATTCGACTTCCCCTGGGGGTAGAGTACTACGAAAGTAAATTCATCATGGATTTTCAATAAAGACTGAAATTGATTCTTCCCGGGTCGATGCCCGAGCGGTTAATGGGGGCGGACTGTAAATCCGTTGGCAATATGTCTACGCTGGTTCAAATCCGGCTCGGCCCAAAAATTAGCTGATCCACCATGAAACGATATAACCCATTTGTTGTTCTACGTAATTGACCAACGTGCTCTGTCTGATACGGAAGAATAAAAATGTAAGACACCCCTAGGGCTATTTTCCGTATTACGAATTTTTTCTACAAATTCGGTTGATTCGGATATTGCTAATGATCTGTATAAAGTGTCTAAGAAAGGGCCTAAAGCAAATAAACAAAAAAGAGTCTTTTTTGTTTTCATTGATTCATTTTTGAATCAATTTGTCAATAACGAATGGATTACTCGCAATCCATGTTGATCTCGCTATAGTGCATATCCATCTATTTATCAATATATATATATAACAAATAAGTCCGCCTCTGTCAGTTACAGCACAACGAACGGAATCCAAATCGAAAAAGAAGGGGTTTGAATGAAATCGTAAGAATATGTATATGCTGTATGCCGTTCCTGGGGATTGTAGTTCAATTGGTCAGAGCACCGCCCTGTCAAGGCGGAAGCTGCGGGTTCGAGCCCCGTCAGTCCCGACGTATACAAAGAAATCCAATAAAAAAGACATCAATTTATTTCGTGTGTGAGAGGGAATCAAAATAACAAAAAAAATATCATTCCTAATGTGTATTCCTCTTTTTTCTTTTTTTTTTTTTATAAGTTTAAATTTAAGTTTAAAAAAGATAAAAGTGAAGATCAAGAAAGAAAAAAACTATTCAAAAATAAAGAAAAAGAAAGGGGGGATTTTTTTTGATTGCATCAGAAATAACATTTTTAAATTTGGTATGGATAAAAGATATTACTATGTTATACTATTTAATTCTTGACGATGAATCGATTCGATAGCTCAGATATTGTTATTCATGATATCGATACGATTTGATATCATCGAGACGTAATTTATACCATTGAATTTACCGACGAAAGATTTATCATCTCTATGGGATTAAATCCCGAATTCTTTATTGGAAATTAAAGAGAAAGAAAACATAGAGATTATGGAAGTAAATATTCTCGCATTTATTGCTACTGCACTATTTATTCTAGTTCCTACTGCCTTTTTACTTATAATTTACGTAAAAACGGTAAGTCAAAGTGAGTAATTTTACTTAAACATGACTTCTTCATTTTTATCAATGCCATGGTTGAAAAAAAGATTTCCATTTTGGGCTTTAGTATTAAATGAACTGATCCAACTAGAATTAGTAGAATTCTATGAATTCCGGATAGTATGGTAGAAAGAAATCAAATCTATGTTCTTTCTACCCTACTATCTGTTATTATCTATCTATTATTGTAGTGTATAAAGGCTTACTTTATCAAAATAGAGGTTGAATATAGACCAATCGACAATATATATCTATTTTCAACTACATATCTTTAATTTACATAACATATCATCCTAATTTATGTTCTTTGTTTCATCCATTTGATTTTGATTGGAACCAATCAAGCCGAAAGAATCAAAAAGCAACTCTTATTCTTCCGATTCGAATTTTGATATTTCTTATTATTTTCCGGATATCATATTAAAAAAAGTAATCTTTTTAGCATTCTGAAGAAGTAATTGATTAAATTAAATAGTTGACAGACAATCCGTGGGAGTCTTATGATAAACTTTTTCGTATTTTGTAAAAGTAAAAATCAACCGAGTTTTTACGTTTGAACTAGCATATGAAATAAGTTCAATAAAATGAAAATCCAATTTCTAACCTAAAATACAAATAATCAAATAAAACAATACGTAATATGGTATTCGTCCGAAGCAACAGCAATATCTTATTATGTGTAGTATCGCATTAGACAATTTCTGCGTCTATTTTGTTTCCTCCATAAATATAACTTGCGTATCCGCTTACTATTTATAAGAGAACTTTTTTTTATCTTTTACTATTATTTGTATTGTCTTGACTTTCAAAATATTAACGCGGGAATAATTCAAATTGTTGTTTGATTGAAAGAATATTTTCCATTCTAGTTCTATCTTATATGTAGAATGCATTACACCACCCACTAGAATACACTAGAATTCCTAAATGCATATAGATTTCAATTTAATTAATTAGTATTTATTAGTATTAATGAAATACTGAACTGAGATTCAATAGTGAAAAAAAATTGCAGAATCGGGATTATAAAACAATTGATATAGGTTGTGATCCCTTAACTCAATTAGTAGTATCCCTAGAGTCCGCTTCTTCCCCAAACTACGAGGGAAATGGAAAATGTAAAAACGACCATTAAAGCAGACCAAGCAAGACTTACCATATCCATGTACATTTTGTCTCCTATCTCTATCAATATGAATGAATTATTTCATTATTGTTCGCTTATTTTTCTTGTTTTATTTATTTATATAATTCGCTAAAAATATATTCAATTACTATTCATTAATACGATTAATGAATAGTAATAATCATTAATGAATATTAATAATAGTAGAAAATCGATGGGACAGAGTCAAAAAAGGGGGTTCTGGGCTAATAACACCATTGACGAAACAATCCAATAAATCAAATAATTAGAGCATCTAACTAGTTTTTAATCCGATTTCTAGTAGAATCGGAAAACATTAATAAGCATAAACAAAATATCCGGAGACATCCTTGAAAATAGTAAGGGAGTGGGTGTTACTAACAGGTTAGGAATAATAAGAATATCTATGTTTTATTTTACCCCCCATTTCATTAAGTAAAAAGTATAAAGAATTTCTTTTTTATTCTTTTTTTTCTAATGGAAATAGAATAAAAAAAGCCAATTCGTTATTCAATCTAACCAATCTAACTAATATTTGAATAAATGCGGAAGTGCTCCTATACTCTACATGAGTTTGCATACAAAGTCTCCTCCCCTTCCCCAACCAACGAAAAATAGAATTCGATTACCTGTCCGATTTATTACTATCCAACCTAATTCAAGACTCAGTCAGTATATGGATGGATACTGTAATAGTAGTGGCGCGAAAGGACTCTCATTTGAAGATTTATCGATTTGTTTTCATCACTACTATAATCTTTTCTTGCTTGAATCTGAGACGAAAAGATTTCCAGCATTTTGAAGAACAAACCTTCTGATGCTTAGAATTTAGCATCAAACAAGTCCCAAGAGTCCTTTCCCGCGCTTGTTTCTGCTGGAAATAAAAATTTCCGTTCTATCGGAATATACTATTTCAATTCTCTTGTCGATCAGGCGACACCCGGATTTGAACTAGGGAAAAAGGATTTTCAGCCCCCCGCCTTACCGCTCGGCCATGTTGCCAAAACGCTACAAAAAAATATATGCGAATATCTACCCTTTTCTAGTGAAAAAGCAAACGCACACCCTCGATCACAAAAAAAAAGACGGGACAAATCATAACCGTTAAGTATGAAAAATTACTGTAATTCCTGAACGATTCTTGAATCGAAACTGGTTTTTCTTTATGAGATCAGAAAATCCAAATTGATACATAATTAATCAATATTGCTTTTTTTTTCAATAAAAAAACCCTCTCCATTTCAATTATAATAGCAACTGTCAGTATTCGTCTATGTAAACCCTAGAACATAAATTTTCATTGTTACTACAAAGATATTATCTAATCAAGTATATTATCCGTATATAATACCTATACTATAGGAATTTAGGGAATTTTCAAGAAATTCGCGTACTTCTATTTTTTTGTATCCAATCAAATTCGAATATCATAATAATGGTAGAAACGGAATCCATTTTATGTTTTGATATTCCATAAAAACCCCGAAGTCTAGGTGAAATTTTTCAATTCGTTTCCGTTTATATTCAAGTTTCGGTTCTATCTGTTTGTTTTGTTGCAAATTCAAATTTGAGTAGAAAGTTCTATTTATTTATCCCTTCTTTTTCATAATAGGTATTTCATAAACCCAGTTGGGTAAAATTTCATGTGATTCAGTAAAAAGAACAGAAATTACATTTTTGCTAAATCGACTCATGCTATTCGATGAAGAATAAAAGCAAATCATGAAATATTTTCGAAGATATTTTCTATATAATAAATGGGGAAATTGAAAATGCTTCGGGGTGAAAATGAGGGAATGTTTACACTGCCCGGATTGAATCATATACAATTTGAAGGGTTTTGTCGATTCATTGATCGGGGCTTAACAGAAGAACTTTTTAAATTTCCAAAAATGGAAGATACAGATCAAGAAATTGAATTTCAATTATTTGTGGAAACATATCAATTGGTAGAACCTTTGATAAAAGAAAAGGATGCCGTATACGAATCACTTACATATTCCTCGGAATTTTATATATCCGCGGGATTAATTTGGAAAAGCAGTATGGATATCCAAAAACAAACTATTTTTATTGGAACCATTCCTCTAATGAATTCCCTGGGAACTTCTATTGTAAATGGAATATACAGAATTGTAATTAATCAAATATTGCAAAGTCCCGGTATCTATTATCGGTCAGAATTGGACCCTAACGGAATTTCGGTCTATACCGGTACCATAATATCAGATTGGGGGGGTAGATTAGAATTAGAAATTGATAGAAAAGCAAGGATATGGGCTCGTGTGAGTAGGAAACAGAAAATATCTATTCTAGTTCTATCATCAGCTATGGGTTCGAATTTAAGCGAAATTCTAGGGAATGTTTGCTACCCTGAGATTTTCTTGTCTTTCCTAAATGATAGGGAGAAACAAAAAGCAGGGTCCAAAGAAAATGCCATTTTGGAGTTTTATCGACAATTTGCTTGTGTAGGTGAAGATCCAGTATTTTCTGAATCTTTATGTAAGGAATTACAAAAAAAATTTTTTCAACAAAGATGTGAATTAGGAAAGATTGGTCGACGAAATATGAACCGAAGACTAAATCTTGATATACCCCAGAACAATACATTTTTGTTACCACGAGATATATTGACAGCCGTGGATCATTTAATTGGAATGAGATTTGGGATGGGTACATTGGACGATATCAATCATTTGAAAAATAAACGTATTCGTTCAGTAGCAGATCTCTTACAAGATCAATTTGGATTGGCCTTAGTTCGTTTAGAAAATATGGTTAGGGGAACAATATGTGGATCAATTAGACAGAAATTGATACCTACTCCTCAGAATTTGGTGACCTCAACCCCATTAACAACCACTTATGAATCTTTTTTTGGATTACATCCATTATCTCAAGTTTTGGATGGAACCAATCCATTGACCCAAATTGTTCATGGAAGAAAATTGAGTTATTTGGGCCCAGGAGGATTGACGGGGCGAACTGCTAGTTTTCGAATACGAGATATCCACGCTAGTCACTATGGACGCATTTGTCCAATTGATACGTCTGAAGGAATCAACGTCGGACTTATTGGATCCCTAGCGATTCATGCGAGGATTGGTCGTTGGGGGTCTATAGAAAGTCCATTTTATGAAATCTCTGAAAGATCAAAAAGAATACGCATGCTTTATTTATCACCAAGTAGAGATGAATACTATATGGTAGCGACGGGAAATTCTTTGGCACTGAATCGAGGTATTCAAGAGGAACAGATTGTTCCCGCCCGATACCGTCAAGAATTTCTTACTATTGCATGGGAGCAGGTTAATCTTCGAAGTATTTTTCCCTTCCAATATTTTTCTATTGGAGCTTCCCTCATTCCTTTTATTGAGCATAATGATGCGAATAGAGCTTTAATGAGTTCGAATATGCAACGCCAAGCAGTTCCGCTTTCTCGGTCCGAAAAGTGCATTGTTGGAACTGGATTGGAACGCCAAGTGGCCTTAGATTCTGGGGTTCCCGCTATAGCCGAACACGAGGGAAAGATTATTTATACCGATATTGACAAGATCTTTTTGTTTGGAAATGGAGATACTCTAAGCATTCCATTAATTATATATCAACGTTCGAACAAAAATACTTGCATGCATCAAAAACCCCTGGTTCAGCGAGGTAAATGCATTAAAAGAGGGCAAATTTTAGCGGACGGTGCTGCTACAGTTGGCGGTGAGCTCGCTTTGGGAAAAAACGTATTAGTAGCTTATATGCCATGGGAGGGTTACAATTCTGAAGATGCTGTACTAATTGGTGAACGTCTGGTCTATGAAGATATTTATACTTCTTTTCACATACGGAAATTTGAAATTCAGACTCATGTGACAAGCCATGGTCCTGAAAGAATCACGAATGAAATTCCACACCTAGAAGGCCATTTACTCCGAAATTTAGACAAAAATGGAATTGCGATCCTGGGATCTTGGGTAGAAACGGGCGATATTTTAGTGGGTAAATTAACGCCTCAAATGGCGAAAGAGTCCTCGTATGCCCCAGAAGATAGATTATTACGAGCTATCCTCGGCATTCAGGTATCCACCTCAAAGGAAACGTGTCTAAAACTACCTATAGGCGGTAGGGGTCGAGTTATTGATGTGAGATGGATCCAAAAAAAGAGGGGTTCTAGTTATAATCCAGAAACGATTCGTATATATATTTTACAGAGACGTGAAATTAAAGTAGGTGATAAAGTGGCCGGGAGACATGGAAATAAAGGTATCGTTTCCAAAATTTTGTCTAGACAAGATATGCCTTATTTGCAAGATGGAAGACCCGTTGATATCGTCTTCAATCCATTAGGGGTACCTTCACGAATGAATGTAGGACAGATATTTGAATGTTCACTCGGATTAGCGGGGGGTACGCTAGATAGACATTATCGAATAGCACCCTTTGATGAGAGATATGAACAAGAGGCTTCGAGAAAACTAGTGTTTTCTGAATTATATGAAGCCGCTAAACAAACATCGAATCCGTGGATATTTGAGCCCGAATATCCGGGAAAAAGCAGAATATTTGATGGAAGAACGGGGAATCTTTTTGAACAGCCTGTTATAATTGGAAAGCCTTATATCTTGAAATTAATTCATCAAGTTGATGATAAAATACACGGACGTTCCTGTGGACATTATGCACTTGTTACGCAACAACCCCTTAGAGGGAGGGCCAAGCAAGGAGGACAACGGGTGGGCGAAATGGAGGTTTGGGCCCTCGAAGGATTTGGTGTTGCTCATATTTTGCAAGAGATGCTTACTTATAAATCTGATCATATTAAAGCTCGCCAAGAAGTACTCGGGACTACGATCGTTGGAGGAACAATACCCAAACCCGCAGATGCTCCAGAATCCTTTCGATTGCTCGTTCGAGAACTACGATCTTTGGCTCTGGAACTGACTCATTTCCTTGTATCTGAAAAGAACTTCCGGGTTCATAGGAACGAAGCTTAATTGGACTGAATAAGAATTTTTCTTCTATGATTGATCAGTATAAACATCAACAACTCCGAATTGGATCAGTTTCGCCCCAACAAATACGTGCTTGGGCAGAAAAAATCCTACCGAATGGAGAAATAGTTGGAGAGGTAACAAAACCCTATACTTTTCATTACAAAACCAATAAGCCTGAAAAAGATGGATTATTTTGTGAAAGAATTTTTGGGCCTATAAAAAGTGGGATTTGTGCTTGTGGAAATTATCGAGTAATCGTAGATAAAAAAGACAACCAAAAATTTTGTGAACAATGTGGGGTAGAATTTGTTGATTCTCGGATACGTAGATATCAAATGGGTTATATAAAACTGGCATGTCCCGTAACTCATGTGTGGTATTTGAAACGTCTTCCTGGTTATATCGCAAATCTTTTGGATAAACCTCTTAAAGAATTAGAAGGTCTAGTATACTGCGATGTGTGATTTGATCAAAATTCTTATTGTACAGATTCCGAATCAGAAACTGTCATTCCATTCAATTGAATTGGGTGGAATGCCCCGGATCTGACATGTCTCTCGAAATGAGTAACATGAAACTCAGAATTATGGGTGTATTGAATGAATACTCCCGAATAAAAAAGGGAATTGGTCTATGGTCAATTCAGTAACAAATAAATATTAATTTATAGCTGTACGTACCTCGTAAAAAAAAAAGATTTTTTTGTGGAATTAATTATCCCATCTCTTTTTGAAAGAGCTGAAATTTTATGTTCAAATATGCAAACATATCAGGATTGCAAAAGTC